AAACAGTATCGACTGCTTTACTTATATTTACTTTCATTTCATTCTTGTACATAGGAAATGAGATTCAATCCCTTTAACTGCAAATTCAAATTCAAAAGCCGTTTTATTTCACTCATATAACTATCTGGTTTAGTTCATCAACCCGAATTCTGAATAAAAAAATAAAATATATATATTCAACTCATTTAACTTTCTTACTAGAAAGAAAAGAAATAGGGGAAATTTTATGTCTCACCGAATCACACGTAGAGATATTGATAATACGCATAGAGTTAATGGTATTTCATAACTAATTGATTGAGCAGCAGCTCTTAAACCACCTAAAAAGGAATATTTATTATTTGATCCATATCCCGACATAAGAAGTCCAACGGGAGCAAGACTTGAAACAGCGATCCATAAAAAAACACCAATACTAAGATCGGCTAGAATAAGGCGATAACCAAAAGGAATTACTGAATAACTTAGTAAAATGGATATGACTGCTATGGATGGTCCGATACTGAATAAACGAGTATCCCCTCTAGATGGAAAAAGATTCTCTTTGAAAAGTAGTTTTACCCCATCTGCTAGAGCTTGAAGAATTCCCAAGGGGCCGGCGTATTCAGGTCCAATACGTTGTTGTATCCCTGCAGATATTTCTCTTTCTAACCAAACAATTACTAGTACACCTAGTGTGATTCCTAATACAAGAGTCAAAATAGGGACAAGCACCCATATGATCCCATAGACTTCTTTTAAGAATTCCAATCTGGAAAACGAATGGATGGCTTGTAGTTCTGTTGTATTATCAATTATCATTTCAACGATCAACTTCTCCCATAATGATATCTATACTACCTAGTATCGTCATAATATCAGCCAATTTCATTCTTTTAACTAACTGAGGCAGAATTTGCAAGTTGATAAAACCAGGTGGGCGAATTTTCCATCTCCAAGGAAAAACACTCTGATCTCCTATCAGAAAAATTCCCAATTCTCCTTTTGGTGCTTCGACTCTTACATAAAGTTCTTGTTTGGACAATTCAAAAGTTGGAGAAGGTTTTTTACTAATAAATCGATATTCAAAATCATTCCATTCAGCATCTTTTACTCTATCAAAGCGTCGGATTTCTAAATTCTCAAAGGGCCCCCCTGGAATTCCTTCCAGAGCCTGTTGGATAATTTTTATGGATTCTGTCATTTCACTGATTCGTACTAAATAACGAGCTAATGAATCCCCTTCTTTTTGCCATTGAACCTCCCAATCAAATTCGTCGTAACACTCATAATGATCAACTTTACGAAGGTCCCATTGTATTCCGGAAGCTCGTAGCATTGGTCCTGATAAACCCCAATTTAGTGCGTCTTCTCCTCCAATAATGCCTATGCCCTCAACTCGTTCTAAAAAAATAGGATTCCGTGTAATAAGCTTTTGATATTCAGCAACCCCTGTTAAAAAATAATCGCAAAAATCCAAACATTTATCTATCCATCCATGAGGTAGATCAGCAGCTATTCCTCCGATACGAAAATAATTATGCATCATTCGCATACCGGTGGCAGCTTCGAATAGGTCATATATCAATTCTCGTTCTCGAAAAATATAGAAGAAAGGGGTCTGTGCCCCAATATCTGCCATAAAAGGACCAAGCCATAACAAATGAGAAGCTATACGACTCAACTCCAACATAATGGCTCTTATATAGCTAGCCCTTTTAGGTACTTGAATATTGCCTAGTTGTTCGGGTCCATTTACGGTTATTGCTTCTGTGAACATAGTAGCTAAATAATCCCAACGTGTTACATAAGGCAAATATTGTATAATTGTTCGGTTTTCCGCAATTTTCTCCATTCCTCTGTGTAAATAACCCAATATTGGTTCACAGTCAATAACATCTTCACCATCGAGAGTAAGGATAAGTCGAAGAACACCATGCATTGATGGGTGGTGAGGACCCATATTGACTATCATGAGGTCTTTTCTTGTAGTTGGTGCAATCATAAGTTTTTTACCGAGTCATTCTTCCATGAATTGCTGAAAGTAAAAAGAAGTTCATCAAAATTGAAACGCATAAGTTCAAATGATATCACTCTTTAAATTAACGAGTTTTTGTCTCTCGAATATCCAACCGATCAATTAATTCTTTATAACGTACTATATTTTTTTTTGACAAATAAGCCAGTAATCGTTGACGTTTTCCCAAAATTTTTCGCAAACCTCTCTGAGATGAATAGTCTTTTTTGTGCAATTCCAAATGTGAAGTAAGTCTCCTTATCTTAGTGGTGAAACTGAATACTTGAAATTCAACAGACCCTCTGTTTTCTTCATTTTCTTTTTGAGAAATAACCGAAATGAATGAATTTCTTACCATAAAAAAAAGCCTCCTCTCCCTTTTTACAGATATGGATTTTACCGATCAGTAATAATAATGTCATTCATTTTAATGTGGTATATACAATAATATAATTCAAATTTCTTTAGGAACTCCTAATTTTATCAATTCAAATGAATCAATCCAATTGAAAATTAGATTTAGATAGGGAGAGAAAAGGATTGGCACATTTTCGTATTCACAAAAGCGAAGAATTTAGACCTAAAATGAAGAGGGTTCTGTTGATTCATTTCTAGATCGAATTGATACATTATTCATTTAGTATTATTTAGAATGAAATGTAAGACAGGACGTGTGATGTGTGTATTTATTTGCTTTCATATATCCTCTACTATATAGGATATATAGGAAAAATGTACTATCAACGAATTTTCAATCGTGGATATAAATGTATCCTTAACATACTGAAACGACTGCCATTATTGGTATCAAACCAATAGCGATTCATACAAGCTAAATCTTCTAATCGATAATTAGGCCAAAGAAAGAACTTCAATTTCATTAATTGATTTGTCTCTCTATCAAGGTAATTACTGTCACCTAGAACTTGGCTGCTATTCTTTTCGTTGCAAAATACAGGATTTCTATCTACATCATTCCTATTCTTTGAATTGAAACAAATTAGAATTCTTAATTTTTTACGACGCCTAAATGAGAAAATATTTTCAGGAACAAGCAAATCCAAATGATTTTTGTCTCTATTTCTTGTTATTCTTTCATGTGGTGGAATAGATTCATCCAAATTATTCTTAGCAACATATCTTTGCTCTCGGTATCTTTGATTAGTTTGGTGCTTACTCTTATGAACCAACAAAATACCGATGGTTTGATACATAATAAACTGTCCGTCGTTTTTTACAGACAGACGAATGGGTTCGATAATAAATATTCCCCTTTTCATCAATTCTGGAAGAGTTAAATTCTTCTGAATCAGCATTATATCCAAACTCATTTCTCCCCTTTGAATCGAGGATATAGAAATTTTTCTTGGATCTATTAGTCTAAGCAGGAAACAATATACCTTAATATTATTGATTATTCTTTGATTCAAAGTATCGTCCCATCTCAATTGAAAAAGCAAATAACGTTTCAGGAACAAATCTAGTTCTGCTTCCGTGTTACTTTTGGATTGTTTTTTCTTTTTACCTTTTTTCATGTCCGATCTCGCATAATCTTCTTCAATATCTTTTTGTTGGTTTGAAAGAACGGATCCAAGATCCCCTTGGCTTGTGGTTTTTTTTTCTTCTTGATTTCGATTCTTTATTTTTTTATTCGATGGTATCAAAAAACTTCCCTTTTGCTTTTCATTAATCTTTTGATTTTCATTACTATTTTCATTTCTATTCAAATTTAAAAGAAGTAATTTGCTTGGTATAAACCAAGATTTCGTTTTATATGTATTATAAAGTAACAAAAATTCTGGGAAGAACCAAAGTTCCAGATTCAATATGGGACGCTTTAGTATTTTTTCATTCATCCCCATCCAATCAAAAAAGACTTTTGGGAAGTTTGGTAAATTCATTTCTGGAATCATAAGATAAAAAATATTTTTTTTATCAATTATTTGATAATTATTAGTAACAATCTGAGTATTTTGATTACTATTGGCATCGATCGTGATCCAGGCCTCAATATCGACTTTTTGTCTAAGATCAAAATTGATAATTTTCCAATCCAAATATTTCCTATCGGGGGTTTTTTCCATATATAGAAGATCGCCCTTTCCTAGATAATTATTGATAGGGATACTCCTCAGCATATCAAAAAAAGTGTCTTTATATGTGTTGTAATTATAAGAAATCTCTTGATTCTTATTTCCTTCAAACGGCGATCTAGAAATAAATGAGTCCTTTTTATTTTCAGAATTAATAGATTTATATGATAAAAGATCATATTTATAGTATTTTTGAAAATTATCTTTTTGATTCAATAATGAATAGACTTCCAAAATATTTTCTTTTTTGTAATCAATTAATTGGTCTTTTTCATATAAATTCCATTTGCTGAAATTTTTCCTTTTAACCATACGACGTTGATAAACTCTATTCCGCCATTGTTGTGGTATTAATCTAGACCATCTGATCTGAGATAAATCATATTGATAATGCCCTCTTAACCAGTTTTTCCATTGATTCATTTCAGAACTCGGAAGTCTGTTATCCCTTAATTTAGAATAAACTATTCCTTGTGTTTCAAAAGAATCCTTTATTTCAGGCTTAAGAAAAAAAGGGATTCCTTGATATTGAAGAAATGATTTTAATTTATACAAGTTAATAACTTGGGTTTGTGATAATTTGTAAAATACATATGCTTGTGATAAGTACGATAAGTCATAAAAAATATGTGAATTTGTCTTACTATTACTAATATTATAAAGTGACTTTTTTATAGTCGAAATAAACTCAAGTGGATTTTGATTTTTTTTATTAATTATTTCTTGACTTGTTTCATTATTGTAAATGGATTTATTCATAATTTTTTTTGTCGATTCAAGAAATAATTTTCTCTTCATTCTGGGAATATTAATGATAGATAAAAATATATTTGTGTGGATTCTTTCAATGAAAAATTTAAAAACAAAAGGTAATTTAGAGATTAATCGAGCATTTCTTCTTTTTAATATTT